AACAAAGAACAGAGTTCTTTTTGTATCACTCCGATCGCCCCTTTTTTTTGATCGATTTCTTTTTTTTTTTCCACTTTATTTATTTAATGAGAATAAAAGAAATCTAGTAATTTCATTTGTTTTGTTTAAATTTTTTTACATTTTAAAAAATTTTCTAATAAGATACTTTACTTAGACTTTAGACTTAGGTTTTAGATCTGATATCAATTGAAAAATATTTCATTTGTTGAAACACTTCCAAACAATGAAAATAAAAAAGTTTTCTATTGTACTAAGCTAAAGACAGAAAGGAAGAAAGCAAGTGAATGCGGTAATTCCTCATCTTCAAATCAACCCTTCCTAGGTATTGTCTTAATAAATAAGTAATTTTTTAGTAACGTGTTAATATAATTCTAAGAAGCAAAGGAAAATTCCAAGTTAATAGTAAGTTAATAGTTAATAAGAAAAAAGTCTCTAAGGTACTTTTTTATATTTTGAGGATTAAACAAAAGGATTCGCAAATAAAAGTGCTAATGCCACAACCAGTCCGTAAATTGTTAAAGCTTCCATAAAAGCTAGACTAAGCAATAAAGTACCTCGTATTTTACCCTCTGCTTCCGGTTGTCTCGCAATACCTTCTACAGCTTGGCCTGCAGCAGTACCTTGACCAACTCCAGGTCCAATAGAAGCAAGCCCCACGGCCAATCCAGCAGCAATAACGGAAGCGGCAGAAATCAGTGGATTCATGGTAAGTTCCTCACACAAAACAAAAAAGAAGAAATGGTTAATGATACAATCAACCAATCAATTATGACTTTTTTAATTAAGATCCAGCGGTCAAAGTAACTAAAAACTCCAAGTTGAAATAATAATATTAATTACTAAATTAAAAAACGGAATCGTCAGAACTATCTCGTTTTTAGTTTTTAACTATCATAGAGTTTTTGTAAATCCATATGCATACAGTTGTAACTATTGTATTTCTTTGTTTCGAACCATTCTTTCATTTAATTCTTCGTTCTTTACTACACTACACTATTGTTAAGTTTATTTATTTTTTCATTAAAAAAAAAAATTGCTAGAAGAGAAGGACTGATATTGAAATCTATCTAAATGCAGTGTGAGCTGCAATCAATATCAATCAAATTATCAAATTAATTTAATACCAAATTAATCCAATATAAATATAAATTAATATAAATAAAAATTAATATAATAAAATATATATATTAATATGTAATAGTAATAAAATGTAATAGTAATAAAAAAGTTAATATGTAATACATATTATGTAATAAAAAAGTACCAATAGATATTAATAATTAATATCTTAACTTAAATTAAAAATTAAAAATTTATTTATTAATTATTTATTTATAATTATAATAAATTATATTATTTGTAATTTGTATTGTATATTATACATATTATCAAATAAGAATAAATAAAATAATAACAAAAATTTTTAATATAAAAATATAAGAATTAAGGAATTAAGAATAATAAATAATATATAAATAAATAAATATATAATATATAAATAAGAAATATATAATAAGAAATATATAATGAAATATATAATGAATTGAATCTAATTTCAATTTGAATTACACCGGATAATAAATATATATATTTATTATATGTTGTATATTGTTCATATATAACATAACAAATATGAATAATGAGGATCCAGATTATGATTATAGGATTGGTTGTAATTAGGAAAAATAGAAATTCTAGCCTTACAATACAATACTATAATAAATAAATGAATAAAATAAACAATACTAAAAAAAAAATAAATATTATATAGTTATGTAATATAGCGATATTATGGATAGACTTATCTCATATAACTAAAGAATATTTAATGTGATTCTAATATCACATATCCATTCTTTTCTTCCATAATGTAAACCATCCTAATTTTTTTTAATTGATTCTGGAATAGAATAATTCCTAGAAAAATAGACGGGGGTTTAGAGCCTATAGACATTATTACATATATTATACTCTAACTATAACCTCCCCAGCCCTTCTTTTTTTTAGAATTATGTTGGAATATTGTCTATCTTTTCTCCTACAATTCTAGATGATGGAATCATACACTATTATCTTACTCATCCAATTGGATTATCATGAATCATGTGGGATTGCTTAATGATAGAATAAAAAAAAAAAAAGACTATTCGAAAAGCTAGTTAATGATGACCTTCCATGGATTCACCTATATAAGCCGCGGCTAAGGTTGCAAAAATAAGAGCTTGAATACCACTTGTAAATAATCCAAGAAACATGACAGGTATAGGAACTACTGAAGGGACTAAAGAAACAAGAACAACAACTACTAATTCATCAGCTAATATATTTCCGAAAAGTCGAAAACTAAGAGATAAAGGTTTTGTGAAATCTTCTAGGATGTTAATTGGTAAAAGGATGGGGGTTGGTTGAATGTATTTCCCAAAATAACCCAATCCTTTTTTGCTAAGACCCGCATAAAAATATGCGACGGACGTGAGTAAAGCTAAAGCAACAGTAGTATTTATATCATTCGTGGGTGCAGCTAATTCTCCATGAGGTAACTGTATAATTTTCCAAGGTAAAAGAGCACCTGACCAGTTAGAAACAAAAATAAAGAGGAACATAGTTCCAATAAAGGGAACCCAAGGGCCATATTCTTCTCCAATCTGGGTTTTGCTTAAGTCTCGAATAAATTCAAGGATATATTCAAAGAAATTCTGACCGTTGGTCGGAATGGTTTGTGGATTCCGAACAGCTATAATGACTGAACCTAATAAGATAGCAATTACTACCCAAGAAGTGATAAGTACTTGGGCATGGATTTGTAAACCTCCTATTTGCCAATATAAATGTTGGCCTACCTCTACACCCGATATATCGTATAACCCTTTGAGTGTTTTAATGGAACATGGTATAACATTCATATTGTCCTCTAGCAGAAATTTAACTTCAAAAAAGAAATTATTTTGATTCAACCATCTCTATCTCTTTTTCAACTCACCAATATGAATCAAAAATTGTATTCATTAATTGTATATAATTGTATATTTAAAATATCAAGAATTTACATAGGATACCAAGAAATCACGTAATATAATAACATATTATCAATATACTCGCACTTACCCTTTTTGCTTTTTTTTATTCAATTTATTCAAGAATAGTAACCGAATCCAAAAAATCCCCCCAAAATTAACTTAATCATAATCAAGGATTTCTTATATAGCTAGAGCGGCCCTCACAAATTGCGGATACTAATTTGTTAAGAACCAATCGTATTGAAGCTATAGCATCATCGTTGGATGGAATCGAAATATCTGCGAGATCCGGGTCACAATTTGTATCGATTAAACAAATCGTCGGAATACCCAAAATTACACACTCTCGAAGAGCCATATATTCTTCTTGCTGATCAACGATGATCACAATATCAGGCAACCTCGTCATATATTTGATACCGCCGAGATATGTTTGCAAGGTAAATAATTTTCTCTTCAATATTGCCGCATCTCTTTTGGGAAGACGGTTGAGTTTACTCATCTTTTGTTCTGCTCTTAAATCCCTGATCTTTTGAAGTCTCGTTTCCGTAGTAGACCAATTCGTTAACATACCACCAAGCCATTTTTTATTAACATAATGACACCGGGCTCTTATTGCAGCCGATGCTACTGAATCTGCTGCTTTATTTTTGGTACCAACAATTAAGAAGGTTCTTCCCCTACTTGCCGCATCAAAAACTAAATCAGAGGCTTCTGATAAAAAACGAGCAGTTCCAGTGAGATTTGTAATATGAATACCTTTACGCTTTGCAGAGATGTAAGGGGCCATTCTAGGATTCCATTTCTTAGTACCATGACCAAAATGAACTCCGGCCTCCATCATCTCTTCTAAATTAATGTTCCAATATCTTCTTGTCATTTTTCCCACACTTCCTTTTTTTTTTTTTACTTTAACAAAGAGACGAGGTACTTTGAAATAAGTAATTGTTCCGATGGAACCTTCTGCCGGGAATTGACCTTTAATACACAGTACAAACCATTAATGTCTTTTAATTACTTATTTTTTTATCAATATTCGAACAAGAACAAGATAGTTAAGTTAAAAGAAAAGCCAGACCAGATAATTAAAAACAGATAATTAAAAGATAGTTAAAGATAGTTAAAGTAAAAGAATCCGCTCTTAGGAATCATGAAATCGCGTAAATGATTGTTCTAATGTCTCATGGAAATTGTTTGGTACATAAGAACAAAATAATTCTCTATGGTGTAACAAAAGATCTTTTATTTCCAAGTCAAATAGATTCTTTCTTTTGATTTCCAAATAAAAGTTTTTTTCCTTACTTGAATGGTGCACTAATTTTTTGAATCCTGTACCAACAGGTATAATTCCACCTAGAACAACATTCTCTTTCAGGCCTTTCAACCAATCAATACGACCTCGTAGAGCAGCTTTTGCTAAAACTCGAGCGGTTTCTTGAAAACTTGCTTCGGATATGAAACTTTGAGTATTCAAAGATGTCCTTGTTATTCCCAATAGGATTGCGCGATAAGAGATCGCTTCGTCCAAAGCGCGCCCCACTCGTTCCGCTCGCAACAATCCAATTAATTCCCCAGGTGAAAAAACATTAGACATTCCATCTTCTGAAACCAACACTTTTGATGTTACTTGACGTACAATAATCTCTATATGTCTATTATGGATCTGTACCCCCTGAGATCGATAAACCCTTTGGATTTTATTAACCAAAGAGATACGACTTTGAGCTATGGTTAGCTCGGCTTGAATCAAGAATCCCCAGGGGATTCCAAAAATTTTTGGTATACCTTTGTTCCAACCTTCAACTCTCCTTTCAAGGTTCATTGATATTGAATCAATCGAACGTACTTCTAAGATTTGTTCCACTTTTGGAAGACCTTGTGTTATGTCACCAGATCTTGATTTTTCATATATAAATGTAACTAATGTATCTCCTTCGTAAAATATTTTACCATAATGGCCATGAATAGTTGCTCCTGGAGTGGCTAAATAGGACTTAGCGGATCTTATAATTAAAGCGTCAACATCAACAATTATAATTTGCCCAGATTTTTTTATGTACGGTTTGTATTTGAATAGACATATATTTTCACAAAAAAATTGTCCAAGGCTAATTATTGTAGATGTCTCTTCCCAATAATCGTGATGGATAAAATGCCAATTCAAATGGAATGGATTCAAAATGATGTTACTGCATGGATCGGGATTATAAAACCTCCTATTTTCATCTATTAAACAGTATTTAAGTACTTGGAAAGTCTGTTGAAAATTACCAAGTAGCAAATATTTCTTTAACAAAATCTGATTATAAGTTATTAAATGGTAAAATGAATATAAATTTACCATTTTAGGAACAATAGTCCCCAAAGGACACAACAAATCTTTAATTGGGATTATGGGATCCAATTCTTTTATCATGTTATATTTCGAACCATTGAATGGACCAATTCGAGAACAATTGGATGATGACAAAATTATCAAAAATTGGCATTCCTTATTTCGATTCAACAATGTACCAATAGTACCTTGATGTTGTGTAAGTAATTGAATACTAACCTTGCAGTAAAAAGGATTTATATTTGTACGATCTAATCCATTATCGGAAATCAATCCTGAACTTGCCCTATCATATCTTTTTCCGATATACGAAATGCTGGACTTTACTAACTCAATTCTCATGAAATTTCGAATCAGATCATTTCCCTTTACCTCAATAAAGGAAGCACGAATCTCTTTCGGAGAACCATTTTGTTCTGGATCCCAATTCAATATTAAACAAGTGCGAACTAATTGAATACTTGTGTGAAAAATTCCTCGAATTGACTTGCCATTTCCATAAAGGATATAATTGACAACTCTAAGTTGGACATTATCCTTTTCCCGCAAGAGATCTTGAGGAAAAAGTGTTGCTAAATTTATGCCATCAGTTATTTCATATGTGACTACGGGTCGAACCGAAACAAAATACTTTTTCTTCGTGGGTGTGATCCGTTGGACATAGATCCAATTTTTCAATTTTTTTGATTCCTTAGAATTTTTTTTTTTTGTTTTCGGTGGTATAAAAATGCCGCTGTGCCTAGATATCTTATCTGCCTCTCCAGGAAAATAAATATCTCCGGAAAATATTTTTAGTTCAATATTTTTTTTTTTTCTCTCCAGGCGGACTAATCCGCCTGCTCGACTTCTTGTATTTAAAGCGAGTTGTGTATCTACTCCAATGATACTATTGTTCTGGACCATTATCAATGAAGATTCAGGTAAAATATGCACTTCCTCGAGAATAAAAAAAAAACGATCTACTTTCATTTGGTATTTCGGAATAAATTCTTTTGATCCTCTATACTCAATCAAATCCTCTTTTTTGATAATTGAATTGACCTCTACGGTCCCATATTTAGTAATTCCCGAATTATTTCTTCTGTATCGTGGATCATCAAAAAAAGCAAGAATACTATTTCTACGTAAAATACCCTGTTTTGGTATTTCGATTGAAATACCAAAACAGGGTATTAGTTCATTCTCTCGTTTTTGATCATATTGTAATGGGATGATGAATCTATTTCTTCGCTTTTTCGCCAAGAAATAAGAATTCCCTTGGATAATAGAAGGATATATAATATTCCAATGACCATTAGATATGGTTTGATCAGGTCTTGTTGAATAGTCAAGAATTTTCTTATCTTTTTTATCAGAAGTATCTAACAATTTATATCTTACTCGACCGTTAGTCATTGATAGATCAGAGATATATCTTTCTTCGACAGAAAAAGCATGAGGATTCATTTGATCTTGATCCTTGTGGAGCGAAAAAGACACTATACTAGATCTGCACGAACCTCCTGCTAATATCCATAAATGACTTGTTTTTAATAATAGATGAACATTACCATATGTATATTCAGGTGCATGGTGTACATCAGTACTCCAATGCATTTCTCCCTCTGATTCAGAATAAATATGTTTTCGTACCTTCTCTTTAAAATAAAAAGTGGACGTTCCAGCACGAATTTCAGCAATTACTTGTTCTGATTCTACATATTGATTATTTTGAACTAAAATCAAACTCTTTAGTGGAATATTTACATTATGTAGAATATCCCGACTCTCAATAGTTACATACAAGTCCATAGAACATAGAAAAGCGGGATGCCCATGACGGGTACGTGTGGGATGAACCAAATTCTCATTCAATTTTATTTTTCCATTAGAAGGAGCTCGTACATACTCGGCAGTACCACCTGTGAATACTCCACCGGTATGAAAAGTTCTTAATGTTAGTTGAGTCCCTGGTTCCCCAATTGATTGACCTGCAATAATACCTACAGCTTCTCCCAATTCGACCAGGTCACCATGAGTAGGACTCCGACCATAACATAATTGGCAGATCCAAGATGTACTCCTGCAAGTAAAGGGGGTTCTAATATATATTGGTTGTGCTCGAAAGGTTATGAATCGATTTATAAG